CGGAGTATCCATTCGTTCGATACTCATCTGCTTCGATTTCCACTTTCCGTAATCTAACCCGAGCTCTTTCGAGCTGTTCAATGGCTCTTTTACGTAATTCTTCTGAATTTCGAATAGTACTCAAGATCCTCTGTTTTCGCTTATCTAATAAATCATTTAATGAAAGTAGATTATCTTTCCATTCATTTCACAACTATCATATCTCTTCCCGAACCAAACATGAATCTTTCGATTCATTTGGCTCTCACGCTCAATTGTTTCTTTTATCTTTTATTTGATTGATGGGCATTCCCCATATCTTTGAACGGAATGAGCCTATCCTCTCTTTTCTGTTCGTATATCGAAACTGATCTAACATCAGAATCTTAGGAGGACTCTTCAGACCAGACAAAAAAATAAAAAATTGTCAGCAAAGTTGTTTCTTTATTTGTTCTTTATTTACAACTTATTTCCAAAAAGAAAAAAATATTTTAAAGAAAAAAAAATTCTATTCTTTCTTCTTTATATGCTATGATAAATTAGATCAAAATTCTAATAGATAATATATAATTGAATAGAATTTTGAACTTCATTACTTCATTATTATTAGAATGAGATTTCGATTTTTTTTATCCAAAAAATTCTCTTTTTTATACAAATAGAATACATAGGTTGTCGATTCGGCAGTGGATAAAAAAAGGGGGGAGATACCCATCTTTCTAGTTAATGGTTCAAATAATTTTATCCATATGAGTGTTCTACGTCGGATAAATTCCCAATTATTCCTTTTTTATTATCTTTCAACCTTTTTGTTACTAACGTAGCGGTAGAAAGAGTACCATACTATGCTGTGCCTGGACTTCAAAAAATTTATCTTTAACCATGTAAAAGACCTCAACATTATTGGTTGATAGAGAAGAGAATCAAAGTTCATTTATCAATTAGTCACGAAATGCTATGGTTCTTACATATGATCTCTGAATGAAATCCAATTCCGAAGTAATTCGTCGAGATTGTGCACCCTTTGTTCCTATTTCTGCTATAAAAAAGAATACATAAATATAAAGAAAGTGCAGCCGGTGAAATCCAACCTATTCTTGAAATACACAACTCGCACACACTCCCTTTCCAAAAAAAATCAATACACCCAGCACTACGCTTAGATTTATTGGATTTGTTGCTAAAATATCGGTATTAAACTCGAAACTCCCAGCGGATGGCCAGTGCTCCACGGAAACAAAAGAATCGATTATATTTTTCATAAGCTCTCCCCTTATAGATAGGACTAACAAAGAACAGAGTTCTTTTTGTATCACTCCGCTTATTATTCTTAATGGAATTTGAGAATTCTCAAATTTATTAGTTATGGTTATGTTTTTATTCTTCTTTTTTTTTTTACATTTTTATTCTACGATGAAATTCAACATTAAACAAAAGGATTTGCAAATAAAAGAGCTAATGCCACGACCAGTCCATAAATTGTTAAAGCTTCCATAAAAGCCAGACTAAGCAATAAAGTACCTCGTATTTTACCCTCTGCTTCTGGTTGTCTCGCAATACCTTCTACGGCTTGGCCCGCAGCAGTACCTTGACCGACCCCAGGTCCGATAGAAGCAAGCCCTACAGCCAATCCAGCAGCAATAACGGAAGCAGCAGAAATAAGTGGATTCATGGTAAGTTCCTCGCACCAAAAAAAGAAATGGTTAATGATACAACCAACCAATGAATTAGTACTTAATCTACTTATTTTTCTACTTCTACTTTTACTATTTACTTTTTACTACACTTATTTTTTATTTTTTGATCTTTATCACCAAAATATATCGGGTCGAAGTAGCTAAAAGCTCCAAATGGAATTCAGAATATTACTGAATTGTCAGAACTACTTCGATATACCGTTTTTTCTTTCTACCTTATGTAATATGTATACGGTTTTAGTCATTGCGTTTCCTTGTTTAGAAACTATTCTATTCTTTCTCTTTCATTTTTCATTCAATTCACAATCACAGACAAAATAGAAAAAGGACTGATATGGAAATTCATCTAAATGCAGTGGACTATAAAAAAAAGAGATAGGGGTAATTACTATCTAACTAGTAAATAACATATACTTTTATTCTTCCATAACGTAAATCACCTGCACTTTTTATTCTATGAAATCGTATTATGGAACCATTCTTCGAAACATACACAAGGATTTAGACTCATAGGCATTACATATATATATATGTAGTAGGAGCCCCAACCCTTCTTTCTCTTCCAAATTTCATCTATCTTTCTTCATATATACATACATGTAGCTATTTGCATTTTATTCTCCAACCTAGTGGATTATATTGAATCCCCTTTGAATTGGGATAAGCTTCAAAAAAGACTATTTCGAAAGTTAGTCAATGATGACCCTCCATGGATTCACCTATATAAGCCGCAGCCAAAGTTGCAAAAATAAGAGCTTGAATACCACTTGTAAATAATCCAAGAAACATGACAGGTATAGGAACTACTGAAGGCACTAAAGAAACAAGAACAACAACCACTAATTCATCAGCCAATATATTCCCGAAAAGTCGAAAACTGAGAGATAAAGGTTTTGTGAAATCTTCTAGAATATTAATTGGTAAAAGTATTGGAGTTGGTTGAATGTATTTCCCAAAATATCCCAATCCTTTTTTGCTAAGACCCGCATAGAAATATGCCACTGACGTAGGTAAAGCTAAAGCAACAGTAGTATTTATATCATTCGTGGGCGCAGCTAACTCCCCATGAGGTAACTTTATGATTTTCCAAGGTAAAAGAGCACCTGACCAGTTAGAAACAAAAATAAATAGGAACATCGTTCCTATAAAAGGAACCCAAGGACCATACTCCTCTCCAATCTGAGTTTTGCTCAAGTCTTGAATAAATTCAAGGACATATTCGAAGAAATTCTGACCGTCGGTCGGAATGGTTTGTGGATTTCGAACAGCTATGATGACTGAACCTAATAAGATAGCAATTACAACCCAAGAAGTGATAAGTACTTGGGCATGAATTTGTAAACCTCCTATTTGCCAATATAAATGTTGGCCTACTTCTACACCTGATATATCGTATAATCCTTTGAGTGTTTTAATGGAACATGGTATAAAATTCATATTGTCCTCTAACAGAAATCGAACTTCAAAAAAGTAATTATTTTGATTCAACCATCTCTTTCTCAATTCATCTATGTTCATTCATGAATTTAAGTTAGGAATCGTATATTTCGGATACTTAGAAATCACATAAAAAAAATACCAATCATTTTATCTTTTCAATATTCTTCAATATTCAAAACATAGTTCAAACTCCAAAAGATGCAAACCAAAATAGTAACAATCAAAGAGAGTTCACCAAAAACAAACTAATCTTATTCTTTCTTCTTCTTAATGATAAGAGTAATGATAAGATATTCAACCATTTTTTATATAACTAGAACGGCCCTCACAAATTGCAGATACTAATTTGGTAAGAATCAATCGAATCGAAGCTATAGCATCATCGTTGGCCGGAATAGAAATATCTGCAAGATCTGGGTCACAATTTGTATCGATTAAACAAATCGTCGGAATACCCAAAATAACACATTCTCGAAGAACCGTATATTCTTCTTGCTGATCAACGATAATTACAATATCGGGCAATCCCGTCATATATTTGATCCCACCCAAATATGTTTGCAAGGTAGATAACTTTCTCTTCAACATTGCTGCATCTCCTTTGGTAAGACGATTGAGTTTCCCCATCTTTTGTTCTGCTCTTAAGTCCCTGAATTTATGAAGTCTTGTTTCTGTAGTAGACCAATTCGTTAACATACCACCAAGCCATTTTTTATTAACATAATGGCATCGAGCCCTTATTGCTGCTGATGCTACTAAATCCGCTGCTTTCTTTTTGGTGCCAACGATTAAGAATTTTTTTCCCCTACTTGCTGCATCAAAAACTAAATCGCAGGCTTCTGATAAAAAACGAGCAGTTATAGTAAGATTTGTAATATGAATACCTTTACGCTTTGCAGAGATGTAAGGAGCCATTCTAGGATTCCATTTATTAGTACCATGACCAAAATGAACTCCTGCTTCCATCATTTCTTCCAAATTGATGTTCCAATATTGTCTTCCCATTTTCCCACACTTTCTCTTTTTCTTTTTTTTTTTCAAAGAAAAGAGATTCATTACCTTGTGAAATAAATAATTGTTCCAACGGAACCTTCTACCAGGATTGACCTTTGATCTACGACCCAAACCATGAATTTCATTCTTTATTTTTGATTTCATTGATTACGAAATCCATAATTGGACCAGAGAGTTAAAGTAAAAAGAATGAACCTCTTGTTAGGAATTAGTAAATTACATTACGTAAATAATGGGTCTGATGTCTCATGGAAAGTGTTTGGGGAATAAAAACAAAATAATTCTCTATGGTATAACAAAATATCTCTCATTTCCAACTCGAATAGATTCTTCCTTTTTATTTTCAAATGAATGTTTTTGTCTTGCTTTGAACGATGTACTAATTTTTTGAATCCGGTACCAACTGGTATAATCCCCCCCAAAACAACGTTCTCTTTCAGGCCTTTCAACCAATCAATACGACCTCGTAGAGCAGCTTTTGCTAAAACTCGAGCAGTTTCTTGAAAACTCGCTTCGGATATGAAACTTTGAGTATTCAGAGATGACTTCGTTATTCCCAATAAGATTGCCCGATAAAAGATCGCTTCGTCCAAAACGCGCCCTGCTCGCTCTGCTCGCAACAATCCAATAAATTCCCCAGGTAAAAAAACATTAGACATTCCATCTTCTGAAACCAAAACTCTTGATGTTACTTGACGTACAATAATCTCTATATGTCTATTATGGATCTGTACCCCCTGGGATCGATAAACCTTTTGGATCTTATTAACCAAAGAGATACGACTTTGGGCTATGGTTAGTTCAGCTCCAATCAAGAATCCCCAGGGGATCCCAAGAATCCTTCGGATACGTTCGTCCCAACCTTCAACTCTTCTTTCGAGGTTCATCGATATTGAATCAATCGAACGAACTTCTAAGATTTGTTCCACTTTTGGAAGACCTTGCGTTATGTCACCAGATCTCGATTTTTCATATATAAATGTAATTAATGTATTTCCTTCAGAAAAGGTTTCCCCATAATGGCCATGTACAGTTGCTCCTGGAGTGACCAAATAGGGCTTAGCTGATCTTATAACTAAAGAGTCAACATGAACAATGAAAATTTGACCAGATTTTTTTATGCGTGATCCGTATTTCAATAGACATACATTTTCACAAAGGAATTGTCCAAGGCTAATTATTGTCCATACCTCTTCACAAGAATCGTGATGGAGAAAACACCAATTCGAATGGAATGAATTCCAAATGATGTTACTGCATGGATCGGGATTATAAATCTTACTATTTTCATCTAGGAAACAGTATTGAAATGGAAGTACTTGAAGCACTTGGAAAGTCTGTTGAAAATTTTCAAAGAAAAAATCTTTCTTTAAAAAGACTTGATTATAAGTTCTTAAATAGTAAGATGAACAAAATTTTACTATTTTAGGCACAATAGTACCTAAAGGACCCAACAAATCCCTAATTGGAGTCATGGGATCCGATTCTTTTGTCGCATTATTATATCTCGAAGTATTGAAGGGGCCAATTAGAGAACAATTGGATGATGACAAAATTATGAAAGATTGGCATTCCTTATTTCGATTTAACAACGTACCAAGAGTTCCCTTATGTTGGGGAAATGATTGAATCTTCGCCTTGGAATCAAAAGGATTTCTATGGGTACGATCTAATTCATTATTGGAAAGAAATCCTAAGCCTGCCGTATCATACCTTTTTTCGGTATACGAAATAGTGGACTTTACTAACTCAATTCGGATGAAATCACGAAGCAGATCATTTGCCCTTATTTCAACAAAAGAAGCATGAACCTCTTCTTCTATAGAACTCTTTTTTTCTTGGTCCCAAGTCAATACTAAGCAAGCCCGAACTAATTGAATACTTGTGTGAGAAATTCCTCGAATTGACTTGCCATTTCCATAAAGTATATAATTGACAATTCGAAGTTGGACATTATCCTTTTCCTGCAAGAGATCCTGAGAGAAAAGTGTTGCTAAATTTATCCCATCAGCTATTTCATATGTGACTACGGGCCGAACCAAAACAAAATACTTTTTTTTGGTAGGTGTAATCCGTTGGACATAGATCCAATTTTTCAATTTTTTTGATCCTTTAGAATTTTTTTTTTCCATTCCTGGTGGTATCAAAATGCCACTGTGCCTAGATATTTTATCCACCTCTCCAGAAAAATGAATATCTCCAGAAAATATTTTCAGTTCCATACTTTTTTTTTTTCTCTCCACTCGGACTAATCCACCTACTCGACTTCTTGTATTTATATTTAAAGCAAGTCGTGTATCTACTCCAATGATACTATTGTTCCGGACCATTATGGGCGAAGATCCGGGTAAGATATGCACTTCCTCGGGAATGAAAAAAAATCGATCTACTTTCATTTGCATTTGGTATTTCGGACTAAATTCTTTTGCTCCTCGATACTCAATCAAATCCTCTTTTTTTATGATTGAATCTACTTCGACAATCCCATATTTAGTAATTCCCGAACTGCTTCTTCTGTATCGCGGATCATCAAAATAAGCAAGAATACTATTTCTACGTAAAATACCATTTCTAGGTATTTTAATCGAAATACCAAAACAGGGTATTAGTTTCTTTTCTTGTTCTTGATCATATTGTAAGGGAATCACGAATCTATTTCTTCGCTTTTTCGCCAAGGAATTCTCTTGACGAATATAAGTAGAAGGCTCTATGAGATTCCAATGACCCTTGGATATGATTCGATAAGGTTTTGAATAGTCAAAAATTTCCCTATATTTTTTACCAAAAGTATCCAACAATTTATGTCTTACTTGATCATTAGTCAGTGAGAGATCAAAGATATATCTTTCTTCGAGAGAAAAAGAATTAGCATTCATTTGATCTTGATCCTTGTGGAGTGAAAAAGACACTATATTGGATTTGCATAGACCTCCTGCTAATATCCATAAATGACTTGTTTTTGGTAATAAATGAACATTACTATATGGATATTCGGTCACATGATAGCCATCAGTACTCCAGTGCATTTCTCCTTCTGACTCAGAATAAATATGTTTTTGAACTCTCTCTTTAAAATGAAAAGTGGACGTTCCGGTACGAATCTCGGCAATCACTTGTTCTGATTCTACATATTGATCATTTTGAACTAAAATCAAACTTTTTGTTGGAATATTCACATTATGTAGAATATCTCGACTCTCAATAGTTACATACAAGTCTATAAAACATAGAAAAGCAGGATGCCCATGACGAGTACGTGTGGGATGAACCAAATCCTCATCAAATTTTATTTTTCCATTAGAGGGAGCTCGTACATGTTCGGCAGTACCGCCCGTGAATACTCCGCCGGTATGAAAAGTTCTTAATGTTA